TATAGAACTAATAACTAACTCATCGCTTCGCATTATCTGGATATAAAGAAAGAACCAGTCAAAATATGATATAGATATATAAGTCATATCGTTGTAGCAACTGAAATCTTTTTGCATAAACAAAAAAAAAGTATACAGATAAATGGAAAGGCGAGAGAAAGATAGAAAAAGAATATCAACGATATATGATTCCAATATGTACGGTCTATGAGTCATCTCATAAAAGGGAATGTAATAAAGCATCAATACTGAATTGATCCATAATTAGACAAATACGTGGATCGAACCAAAAATAAAGAGCCCCGAGTCAATAAAGACTGAGAGGGTTGACTCAAAAACACATTTCATTAGGGGCTCCGTTGTAAAATTCAGACCTAATCATTACTCGAGAGGTGGTGGGAACGACAGAACCTGTGAATGCATAAGATTCTATTGAAAACGAATCCTAATGATTCATTGGGTAGGATGGCGGAACGAACCAGAAACCAATTCATTTTTTTTTTGAAAGGTCATGTCATAGACTAATCTTACAACTGAATGTTGAAAGAGTAAATATTCGCCCGCGAATTTTTTTTTTTAGAAATTTGAGTCAATTCGATAGGATAAAAAAAAGCAAAATAAAATAAAGATTCATTATAACGTTATACCCAATACCTAAACGACATTATCTAAAAATAGAATGCGTGTTTAATTATATATCAAAATAAAAAGAAAAAAAAATTCTATTATCTTTTAAATGAAATTTAAAAGAATCCCCCGATTCAGTATATTTTTCACCACGTATATTATTTTTAAATCGTTTAATTCGCGAGGAGCTGGATGAGAAGAAACTCTCATGTCCGGTTCTGTAATAGAGATGGGTGGAATTGATAAACAACCATCAACTATAACCCCAAAAGAACCAGATTCCGTAAACAACATAGAGGAAGAATGAAAGGAATATCTTATCGAGGTAATCGTATTTGCTTTGGTAGATATGCTCTTCAAGCGCTTGAACCCGCTTGGATCACATCTCGACAAATAGAAGCGGGTCGGAGAGCAATGACACGAAATGCGCGCCGTGGTGGAAAAATATGGGTACGTATATTTCCAGACAAACCCGTTACAGTAAGACCTACAGAAACACGTATGGGTTCGGGGAAAGGATCTCCCGAATATTGGGTAGCTGTTGTTAAACCCGGCAGAATACTTTATGAAATGAGCGGAGTAGCAGAAAATATAGCCAGAAGGGCTATTTCAATAGCGGCATCCAAAATGCCGATACGAACCCAATTCATTCTTTCGGTATAGGATAGGAAGAACCAAAGGAAATCCTTTTTTGTATAAAAAAACAATTGCAGGTTTCTTGTTTTGAACAAACAATATTTCTTTTTTTTTTTATTTCACCCTTTACATTGAAAAATACAAAAAAACAAAACGATATGATTCAACCTCAAACCCATTTGAATGTAGCGGATAACAGCGGGGCCCGAAAATTGATGTGTATTCGAATCATAGGAGCTAGTAATCGACGATATGCTCATATTGGTGACGTTATTGTTGCTGTAATCAAAGAAGCAGTACCAAATACACCTCTAGAAAGATCGGAAGTGATCCGAGCTGTAATTGTACGTACTTGTAAAGAACTCAAACGCGACAACGGTATGATAATACGATATGATGACAATGCTGCAGTTGTTATTGATCAAGAAGGAAATCCAAAAGGAACCCGAATTTTTGGCGCGATCCCCCGGGAGTTAAGACAGTTAAATTTCACTAAAATCGTTTCATTAGCACCTGAAGTATTATAAGGGAAGACCTTGATGTAGTTTATAGTATTTGAATGAAATAGATTAATTTAATTTAGTAGATTGTTTCTATATCACGTATATACCTTTAAAAATTAATAAATATTTATTAATAAAAAAAAAAGAAAAAGAGCATGTTGATTATATCAAAATTCGGGGGCAACTATAATCTTAGTTTATCATGAGTAAAGACACTATTGCTGACATAATAACCTCTATACGAAATGCTGACATGAATGAAAAAAGAACAGTTCGAATACCATCTACTTACATCACTGAAAATATTGTTAAAATCCTTTTACGAGAAGGTTTTATTGAAAACGTGAGAAAACATCAAGAAAGCAATAAATATTTTTTAGTTTTAACCCTACGACATAGGAGAAATAGGAAAGGAGCGTATAGAACTGTTTTAAATTTAAAACGGATCAGCCGGCCTGGCCTACGAATCTATTCTAACTATCAACGAATTCCGAGAATTTTAGGCGGAATGGGGATTGTAATTCTTTCTACTTCTCGAGGTATAATGACAGACCGAGAGGCTCGAATAGAAGGAATAGGCGGAGAAATTTTGTGTTATATATGGTAATCTTTCTGATAGCCGAATGAACTTGCCTATTTGTTTTGTGAAAAAAAAGGTAAAGGGTAGGTTTCTAATACTATGCCTCTTAGATTCGTTGATACTTCAAGGCCGTTTTCCCTGGAATGAAAGAAAA